GAATAAGCATGAGTAATCAAATGAAATAAAGCACTTCGATAAGACCCCATTCCTAGAGCTAACATCATATAACCCAATTGAGACATTGTCGAATAGGCTAAACCCCTTTTAATGTCTTTTTGAGCAAGAGCTAAAGTAGCTCCTAATAATAATGTGATTATGCCTATCAATGAGATTAAATTCATTATATAGGGTATAACCATGAAAAGAGGGAGAAGGCGAGCTACAAGAAAGATCCCCGCTGCTACCATAGTAGCAGCGTGTATAAGAGCCGAAATAGGAGTGGGTCCCTCCATAGCATCGGGTAACCACACATGAAGGGGAAATTGTGCAGATTTAGCAACTGCACCGGTAAATAATAAAGCAGCACACAAAATAACAAAGGAAAAGTTGACTTCATTATTATAAATCAAGTTATTGAGTATTTCGAATAAATCCTGAAATTCAAAACTACCTGTTATACAATAAAACCCTAAAATTCCTAATAATAAACCAAAATCCCCTACACGATTAGTTACAAATGCTTTTTGACAAGCATTTGCTGCAGGAGGTCGCGTAAACCAAAACCCTATTAATAGATAGGAACACATTCCAACTAATTCCCAAAAAAAATAAATTTGTATCAAATTTGAACTAGTAACTAATCCCAACATGGAAGTACTGAAAAAACTCATATAAGCAAAAAATCTCAAGTATCCTTGATCGTGAGCCATATAATTATCACTATAAATAAGAACCATGATTCCAACAGTAGTGATTAACATTGACATAATAGAAGTAAGTGGATCGATCAAGCAGCCAAATTCTAAAGAAAAATCATTATCGAGTGTCCAAGACCATACATATTGGTGGATAGAACTGCTATTTATTTGCTGAATAGACAGATTAATTGAAAAAATCATGACTATACTTAACAATAAGATACTTGGAAAAGCCCACATACGACGAAGATTTTTCGTTGCTGTCGGAAAAAGAAGAAGTCCCACTCCTATTAACATAGGAATTGGAAGTGGAACAAAAGGTAAAATCCACCCATATTGATATGTCTGTTGCATAAAAAAATTGAAATTCGTAATTAAATTTTTCCGATTTATCGGACCTTACTTCTTTTGAAAGGAGTCAATAAAAAAATGAAAATATGCACTAAGCTTAACCTAACTTAAATATAAAAATGAAAAATTTTTCTTTCTTTTTACTTATTCTTTCTCTTTCTGAATTTCTTCTAAATATTTCAAATATTCAAATCAAGAAGTTACAATTGGTCAAATCATATAAAAGACAAAGATTAATTATGAGTCTCCTTTGAATTTGAAAATGCAAGTCAAATTTTGACAAGTTACTAAAAATATTCTTCTTGTTTTTTATTTTTTAGAAAAATTTTATGCGATTTTACCATATCGTTCATATTCCATTCTTTTAGAATTTTAGAAAAAAAATTATCTAGAAAAGCGCAGATTTTTTTAAACAATAGATGTCTTTCACATCCAGCTATACCAATGAGTAATCTCTTAATTTTTATTTAAATGGCAGTTCCAAAAAAACGTACTTCTGCATCAAAAAAGCGTATTCGTAAAAATTTTTGGAAAAGGAAAGGCTATTGGTCAGCGTTAAAAGCGTTTTCTTTAGGGAAATCTCTTTCTACCGGGATTTCAAAAAGTTTTTTTGTGCGACAAACAAATAAAATAAAAAAATAAGTTATTAAGAAATAAAACAGAACACCTTATAAAAATCTAAATTGACCTGACTTAAAAATTAAATTCTTCCGTTTCAAAAAGACAATTCTCAAATTCCATTTCCTGTTGAATTAATTCATAGGAAATGGAATTCTTCTGTTTTACTTTTACTTTAAACCGAATTTAAACAAAGTCTTTTTTTTTTAACAAAAAAACACAAGATACTCACTTTCTTTTTAATATATTTTCTTTCCAGAATAGGAGTCTTATTTCCCCCAGCAACTTATTTGTACTATAAAAAGATTTTTTTTTGCACAACTTTCTTACTTTTCTTTTGGATTTTCTGTAAATTCTTATATAGAATAGAGCCCATATATCTCTGGCCATCAATTCACGCAAAAACACTTAGTGTAAATTTTATGGATAAATATGTGTGAATTTTGAATAATCTAAAATAGGTTTTTTGTTCATTGATAAAACTTATTTTTTGGTTGTACTTTTTAAAATTAAATAAATCAAAAACATTTAATTTAAAAAATGTTTTTTAGAGGAAAGGTTCTATCCCTTAATGGATAGTAAGACTTTTTGGTTTTACAAGAATTCAAGTAAAGAAGATTCTCAAATACACAATAAAACTAAAACCCTAAACTAAAATAATGAACGTTCAAGGACATATTTGAACAGATTTTATTCATTGATTTGAATCTTTCCTGAAAATATTGCACCCAATTGAATTCTTAAATCTAGACGATTGCTTATTTATAGGCTATTATGAGGTCAAGACAAGCCGCTATGGTGAAATTGGTAGACACGCTGCTCTTAGGAAGCAGTGCTAGAGCATCTCGGTTCGAGTCCGAGTGGCGGCATGTCATTTCCTAAAAAAAGAAAATAGATCCTATAATGAATAATGAATTCAATTGCCGATTTCGATTTTATAATTAAGGAACTCTTTTTATGATATTTTCAACTTTAGAGCATATATTAACTCATATTTCTTTTTCGACTGTTTCAATTCTAATTACAATTCATTTGATAACCTTTTTTGTCGATGAAATCGTAAAACTATATGATTCATCCGAAAAGGGCATGATAACGACTTTTTTGTGTATAACAGGATTATTAATTTCTCGTTGGATTTATTCGAAACATTTTCCACTAAGTAATTTAAATGAATCGTTAATCTTTCTTTCATGGAGTTTTTCCTTTATTTATATAGTTCCGTATTTCAAAAAAAATCAAAATATTCTAAGCACAATAATAGGTCCAAGTGCTATTTTTTCCCAGGGCTTTGCTACCTCAGGCCTTTTAACTGAAATACACGAATCCACTATATTAGTACCTGCTCTTCAATCCGAGTGGTTAATAATGCACGTAAGTATGATGATATTGGGATATGTGGCCCTTTTATGTGGATCATTATTATCAGTATCACTTCTAGTCATTACAGTTCGAAAAAATAGAAAATTTTTTTCTACGAGTAATCATTTATTAAATTTAAATAAGTCATTTTTCCTTGATAAAGTCGAATACATGAATGAAGAAAAAAATATTTTAAAAAAAACTTCTTTTTTTTCTCCAAGGAATTATTATAAGTCGCAATTGATTCAACAATTGGATTATTGGAGTTATCGGGTTATTAGTCTAGGATTTCTCTTTTTAACGATAGGAATTCTTTCTGGAGCAGTATGGGCTAATGAAGCATGGGGGTCCTATTGGAGTTGGGACCCAAAAGAAACTTGGGCTTTTATTACTTGGATCATATTTGCAATTTATTTACATACTCAAACAAATCTAAAATTGAAGGGTACAAATTCAGCAATTGTAGCGTTTATTGGATTTCTTATAATTTGGATATGCTATTTTGGAGTAAATCTATTAGGAATAGGATTACATAGTTATGGTTCATTTACATTAACATCTAATTAAATTCAAAAAGGAGTTCTTACCACTTACCAATAGGAATAGAAAAGCATATAACGCATATCAAACTTTGTGTGAACTAGGGAGAGACCCGTTACTTTGATTCGCGAGGCTCTCCCTAGTTCACACAAAGTTTTTTTACTTAACACAAGAGAAGAAAAAGCGTTCTTTTTGTCATTGTACAACGAACCTTTTTATAAATGATAAGATTTTTTTTCATTTTTTATTTATAAAAAAACTATCTAAAAAAAGAATTAGATAGGATAACTTCAACCTTTTCAACTGATAGTGAAAGAACGAAATCGGGGTACATACCAATACCTAGTACGGGTAAAAAAAAGGAGATCGAAAGAAATAACTCTCGCGGCCCAGAATCAAAAAAATAAAAGTTTGGGCCATTAAATATCTTGTATCCATAGAACATCTGGCGTAACATAGATAATAAATAAATAGGGGTTAATATAATTCCAATTGCCATTACAAAAGTAATTAGGATTTTTGTCATTAAAAGAAATTTTGGACTAGTAATTAGTCCAAAAAAGACTATTAATTCGGCAACAAAACCACTCATACCTGGTAATGCGAGGGAGGCCATCGAAAAGCTACTGAATATCGTGAACATTTTTGGCATTGGGATAGCTATTCCACCCATTTCGTCAAGATAAAGAAGACGTATTCTATCATAAGTTGTTCCAGCCAAGAAAAAAAGCGCAGCACCGATAAATCCATGAGAGATTATTTGTAAAAGGGCTCCGTTGAGTCCCATATCTGTGATAGAACCAATTCCTATAATTATAAAACCCATATGAGATACAGAGGAATAGGCTATTCTTTTTTTTAAATTTCGTTGACCAAGAGATGTTGAAGCTGCATAGATTATTTGTACTGCGCCCACTATTATTAACCAAGGAGAAAATAGAGAATGAGCATGAGGAAATAATTCCATATTGATTCGAACTAATCCATACGCTCCCATTTTTAATAAGATTCCGGCTAGAAGCATACAAGTACTATAATGCGCTTCTCCGTGGGTATCTGGTAACCAGGTATGTAGGGGTATGATTGGTAATTTGACAGCAAAAGCAAGAAAAAATCCAATATAAAATAATATTTCCAAAGCCACAGGGTAGGACTGATTAGCCAATATTTCAAAATTTAATATTGGTTCAGTAGAACTATATAAACCGACGCCCAGAACTCCCATTAAAAGAAAAATAGAACCCCCTGCCGTGTACAAAATAAATTTTGTAGCCGAATACAGACGTTTTTTTCCTCCCCACATGGCTACAAGTAGATAAACAGGAATTAATTCTAACTCCCACATGAGAAAAAAAAGTAAAAGATCTCGAGAAGAAAATAATCCTATTTGTCCACTGTACATTGCTAACATTAGGAAATGAAATAATC